GAGTGCAACGAACGAGTAAGAAGGCTAGTAGCTAGGAAGTGACCAAGCGCCAAGTACGGTTCAAAGCCATTCGGTTTACGTGGAGTCAAGGCTGTGATCCGAGGGCGTAAAGCGAGAAGAAGTTTACTGAGGGTTGATAAATAGTATTCTTTTAGTATTAGAAGACAAGCTAGTCGTTGAGGTACTTACCTAGGAAGGTAGTCATCAGCTAGTAAGAGAGCTGCTAGGAAGCAATGGTTGCGTAGCTAGTGGTTTACAGGTTAGAAACCTTCTTGCCCCAGGAATATTCCATAAATAGGAGGTTATTTCGAATAGAAGAAAGAGAGCGTTAAGCGATGGGTTGGAGTCCAGGCTTCTAGATAAGAAGGCGAATGAGCTGACTTGTCAAAGTAACGGAGAGCGACAAAGACCAAGGTCTGTTATGGAATTAAGAGCTCGCTCCGCACCTGTTAGAGCTTTTAGTGGAGCTAGTACATTTGCTGTTACCAGTGAAAAGAAATGGATCGAGTCAGATTCAATAGCCAAACCAGAAGGAAGGGTTGGTGGGGAAGGCTGTTTAAGACTTTCGGTTTCGGCTACGTACCTGACTTTTCGGAAAGTCGAAGCAAGACTATGAGTTTAGGGTGTTAAGCTCCTAGTAGATGAGCAAGTACATTTTATGTTCCGTTCGTACTAGTCCTGTACAGAGCCGATGTTCTTAGGCCCACAGAGCAGTCTCTTGCAGCCATTTCTAGACCAATAGCCGAAGCAGATGGGCAGGGGGGGGTAGGCAAGGAGTTGAACGACAGAGCAAGCCATTCCTGGTAGAGCTGGGAAGGTAGGAACCTCTGATGGTGGTTGTTAACCTTCTATTTCCCGGTATAGTGGAGTTCAGTGATTCGAAGGAAGGGAAAGGAGCCGCTTAAAAGCACCTGCCCTGCTGTTGGAAGGTTTGCGGAAATTGATAGAGGCCGCTAAGGGCAATGGATCCAGTAAGCTCGGATTCCAGGGCGCAAAGGAATGGGTTTTTCATATCTTTCTTTGGTAGCCAGGTAATAGAGGCCGCTAAGGGCGAGGCCGTTAAGGGTTCCTTTAATGGCAACGGGAGAGCAGACCCTTTTTTTTTGATTGAACCAAAAGTGCAAGCGCGAAGTACGGTTAATGAAAAAATCTCTCTGAAGCTAGTAATCCCAGGTCGCAAAGAGAAAGCAAAAACGAGGGGTAGTGGGAAAGAAAAGAAATGGGAATGGAATCCCAAGATATTTAATTAATTAAAAAGAAATAAGATTGCGGGATAATAGCCCGAGAATGACAGTAAGGGCGCAAGGGCAAGTAGGGTTATTGAATTAATCTACTCCAACAGTTCGCTTTCAGCTCACCAACCATACTTTTAAGTTTTAGATTCGAATCATAGCCATGCCATGGCAGGAAGGTCTCAAAGGAATAAATCAGTAACGGTTAGTGAATCCTTATCGCCGGCTAGTACGATAGCGACATTGGGTACAGCAGTAAGGGATGTGTTTTATCAACCGGGATATAAATAAAAGAAGAAGGTGCGTCGCGTCCAATCCCATCGGTCGTAGTAAGCTGAAATGATGGTCTACGATCACCTCAAAGAGGTAGTCAGCCCGGAAGCTAGGAAGAAAAGAAGCTATGAAAGCAGGAAGGAAGTTCGAAAAGAGGTAAGTACGGTTATTTCATTGAATGAAGGGGAAAACATCAAGATAAGGCCGCCAAGGAATGTTGATCGAGGTTCGAAGAAGCTCACTTCAGGTGAGGTTTAGAGATCGGATTGATGGAAAGGAGTTTACAAAAAAGTCAAAGGGAAAAAGAGAAGTTTTTTAATCGCGGAAAGACAGATCGCTTCGCTTAAGCTCTGAAGCATCTTTCCTTTCTGTGAAGCTAGTAGCCGAAGTAATCAGATCCTATGCCAATTGCCTATGGGTTTTAACCAGTGAAAGTAGCAGTGGGAGGGGCAAGAATTTTCTTCTTTGTGGAGTCAACTCATCTTCCCCTAAGCGGAACACATGGTCTACAGGGTCCCAAAATCTTGAAGCAACTCTTTCAGAGTTAATTTCTGAGGAGACCCGAACACTATGCAGCCCAAGACTAAAGATATGGTCATGGCCACTCCAGCATCAGGCCAGTATGAAGATCAGTCAGCATCACAGTCTCGACCTTCTTCTTCCCCTATCGAGTGGCCTGACTTCCGCTCTTCTCACTTTGCTTTGTTCGAGTTGCTTTATCAGACAGAACAGTTAGGCAGGTCAGGGAAAGCGGGCTAGTCCCAGAAAATTCTCCTCTCCTAGGTTCTGTTGGGGCTAAAAATCTTATTATTATATACACATTCCAGGGTGGCCTCGAGAAAGGTGCTTATGCGGGACCGGCAGTGTGGGTCTAGATCTAGATGGAGCTTGCTGTGTCCGAGAACTTCGTCTGTTATAGTATTCCCTCCCGCTGCCTCCCTATCTGATGCTAGATCAAGAAAGGAGCTCTTCAACAATGAAGGGCATATGGCCCCTAACTAATTTCACTAGTCTCGTCTCTAAGTCTGCTCAAATCTCTTTTTTATTCATAAGAATGCCGAGTCGAGAGTGAGCGTCCTATACTTCTGCAGTAATTCCGCTCTTTAAAAGACTATCAAGTTACACCGCTTCGGGTGACCGCCCCCAAAGAAAGTCAATTTCCTTTTCTTTCTCTATTGATTGCAAGATTGAAACCTTCCCTCTCGGATCGGTAGACGAGTCTTTATCTGCTTGACCCTTCAAGTCACATACTAAATGTGATGAAGGAGCGACTCGAGTCAAAGCGTTCCAAGAGGATCCTTGAATTGACTTGATCATTTCAAAGCAATCTTTGTTACTTCCTGAGCTGTCGTCAAAAGGCATTGAAGCGAAAAAAAAAGGAAGGGCTTTGATCCAACCTTGACCATAAAGCATATCTTTTACACCAATTACTGGAACATGCCTTCGACACAGGATGCTGCCTTCCATTCGTTGTTCGTTCTTTTGCGCAGGCCTTCTTGCCGGGTTAGAACACTCGGTAACCGGCTTTCATGAGCTAGCAAGGAGGTTATGACCAGTGATGCTTCCCTTCAAATTCAAGACTAATTAAGTAAGTGAGGTTGGATGAACTAGCTCAAATCTTTCGATTGATGCCCTTACCTTAGCCCGAAAAGCAAAAGATTTTCAAGTAATTCAAATTCCCTTCTATCGATCTACGATCAAGGATTTTCCTATGTCCTTTTCTGTTGAAGAGAGTGAAATAAGCGAGCTTCACTTGTTCTAAGGGAAGAAGCCTTCTTTGTATTTTGTATAGCCAAGTACAGTCATGCTAAGCGTTAAACGAACCTATCTATATATGAAAGAAAACGAGCCTATACTCTATACTATAGGGGGGGGGGGGACCAATAAAGGTACCAAACCAAGCCTATAAAGGCTCGTTGAGACCTCTCATCTCTCTGGAAGGTGCAAGGTCTTAATAGTCTTGCCCGAGTAGTCCCTATTCCAGTAATAGGTCTTCGGCCAAACCCAAGGTCAACAACCAAGGAGTATGCCTAACCCAGCACGGGTCTTTCCTCACTCAGGAATGCAGGTAGCGAAGCTAGACCGCTAAGAAGCCTTGAGCTCTTTCGTCTGTGGAAGGGCTATCTACTTTTTTCTTATGTCCCAAGGGACTTCCTCGATCAATATCAATAAAGGGTCTTAGTATGGTTCTTGAGCGGTTGATGCTGCAAGAGTAAGTGCCCAAAGATGCGACCTATTTATGTATGGGTCGGAAGATCATTACTGTGGAGGGAGGCTCGCCCCAACCTTGCTAGGCGGGGAAGTTCGCAATGTTCTAACCGAGCTAAGAGCTAATACAGGTCCGAAGAGGCGGTGCCGTGCCATAGGCCCGAAATGGTCCTAAAGCCGCTAAGTAAAGCAGCTAAGACAGGGGCGAAGTCCTTTGTTCCAATACGGGTATATCAGGCACAGGAGACAAGGTCCCTCAGACACGGGGGCGCAAGAAAAAAGATCCCATTCGGTGGATTCAAAGTGGCATAAACTCGCCTATATCGGTCATAGACCAAGGTCTGCAAGCCTGCTTATTATTGAGTTAGGAAGCCAAGCCTTAGCGAGTCTATGCCAATGTCAAGAAGCCGGTTGATCGTGATTCTGTCTCCTTCTTAAAAATAACAAAAAAGGGGCGCCCCCAATGTGTTGACCTGGTCGGAAAAACGCGATCAAAGTAAGGAAAGAAACTTTCTTGTTAAGATTCTGATTCATCTCAGTCCTTAGATGCTGAATCTGTTCCTGCTTCTTCTATGTTAGTAAGCAAGGACCCCCCAAAAAAAGTCTTTCTTGCCTTTAATTTAAGGTAGCTCCTTTCCTAGCCAATAGGCGCTTCCAACCCGTTGGAGAACGAGCTTTTTCTTTTCATTTTCAGTCCCAAAACTCTGTAAGGGAATTATGTAGCCCGTCGCCCCCCGGATTCTTATCTTAGCTTAGTCAGTCATTTCTCAGGGAAAAGCGGAGGAGTTCGTCCCTTCTTCCTGAAAAGGAGTAAGAGGGGGTGTGTCGGCAAAGGAAGAGCGGGTAGCCCGACCCGAAGGGATGGCGCGGCCGGGTTCTGTTGATAGTAAGCGCCGCATGGTAGTAAGTAAGCTAGACAGTGTAGCCTCTTAGGCAGTAGGCGTCTTAGTCAGCGGGCAATGCCCTGAAAGCTAAGAGCTCAGTCAGGGGTTAAGCTTAAGAAAAAGAGAGAAAAGGAGGTAGTTTTTCTATGCCAATGCCACCAAAGAGGCCAGTTTCTCGTTCTTCCCCGAGGCAATTTCTTTTGTGGAGGAGTCAAGTGTCGCTGTCGAGTCAGTTTTCGTTGTTGAGAGTCCCTCTCTTTATTTATTCTAAAATTCATATATCAGTATATAAAATATAAAGAAAAGAAGGCTCTCCCTTGGCGAATAGATTGTCGATCTTTAATCAATAGCAGTAGGAGTAGCTGGAACTGGCTTTCGATTCGGGGATATCATATCTTCTTTGCTGTCTTATGCTTATGTTGGTATAATATAATAAGTAAGGATTGATTGCATTATTCCGGATTCAATAGCTGCAGCAGGGGAGGAGGGGCTACAGGGTATCTGACCCCGATGACATAGAGACGGTTAGGCTTGTTGGCTGGCTTATGAGAGTTTCCTGTCCCAATTCAACACTCCCTTTCTGTTGATTAGAAGAAAGAGTGAATTTTCTTTGTATCCAATAATGTTGATTCGCTGGCTTTCCCTCTCGACAGAATAGAAACTAAGTTGAAATTGCATGGAATGCCGTACAATCAATAAGTAAGAAAGAGCGTTCCTTTTTGTATCTACTTTCAGGAAGAGAAGTGGGATACCGCTAAATCACGTATACCTCTAGAAATATCCATTCCGATTGAATGGACAGATGTCCGCTAGGAAGTGACGGCACTAGGAGAAAGGGCATGCCACTAATCGGATCACGGGACAGACTTCACATTCAGGCACGGAATCAACTGTGATCGAATAAGCTGTTTTGAGGTCTAGAAGCAAGGGAGCCAGAGGCGTCGAGAAAGGCAGGGAAGTAACTGACTAAATCGAATCCCTTTTGTATTCGAAGAGCTGAAGGCTTACTAAGGCAAGCAAATGACATAGAGTAGGCAGAGAATGCCATGGTTCTTGTTCAAGAATAAGCCGTTGTCAGACTAGCAATTGAATCAACTGCTATTGAATTCCTAACCGCTGCAAAAGACAAGAAGAACGTAACCGGTGTTAAAGTTATAAGGCTGACTGCTCTCGAAGTCGTAGCCGCTTTTGGCACTGATTCCTTTCCTGGCTTTAATGCCAGAGGAGCAGGGTCGATGGTCGAAGAGAAGGGATAATAGTAGTAGGCGGACTAAGAGGAGTTGGAGAAGAAAGATTTGAAAGGTTTTTTGTCACTTCTGTAAAGGTGATAAAGGACAAAAGGTGGGAGACGGCCTGAGGCCAAAGCTATGGCAATATGGCCATATTCCTTAGACATCATACTTTTTGGATTACAAAGAAGATGATGACTAAGAAAGTGAAGAAGAAAGGCACAATGCTCCTGACCTCTTATCTCACCTTTCCCCATCTCGCTACGAGCGCAGGAGCCGAAAGAGATATGTGTATTATCTGCATTAAATTTCACATCACTCCAAGTAGTCAACATATCCACAGTCACATCCAGTCCGTAGAATGGCAAGCTAGTTAACAAGGACACGTCCATGACCGAAGGAATGGAATAAACCCAAAGCCGAAGTCAAAGGGTAGATGTGCTCAAGAAGCAAAGGGCTACAGCGATCATCGAGCGGGGATATTTTGCTTGGAAAATGGAATGCATTCGTAGATGCCAACATTCTTTAAAATCTCGACAATCTTGTCATCACTCTCTATACGCTCTGCCCAGTTAAGCCATTCCTTTTGAGGTTTTTGCCATGTTCTCACAGAATTATACTGGAACCATTTGGTCCGAGCCTGAAGGTTAAAAAAGATATCCGTTGTCCGATATGGTAAATAGACTCTTGCCCTGCGTGTACCTTGGATATTCCCTTTGGTGGTCTTCTCAGCCGGAACTATTGAATTTGTCTAGTGAAACATCGTCTGCCGCGGATGCTGTAGATAAGAGAGATGAGTCTGATTGTGCAGCATTCCTCAGATACCTTCACGGCGGTCCGAGATACTTGAACGGGAAGTGCGGATGGTGCATAGCTCTCTGCTCCGAGCTATGATCGAGGCGGAACTTACTGAAGCGAGTGACTGGAACAGTAGATACAGTAGACTTTGTCCCATGCCTCCAAGACTTTATGGCCGCTTCCCTATGGTATCGGAGGCAACTCAAGTGCTACCTTCTTTCGCCTGACGCTAACGAAACCGAAACCCTAGCTATTAGGTGGGGCTTTCCTCGGGGCGGGGATAGAAATGAACTGATGATAGTTCAATAGGGCAGGTTCGGGCAGTTTAATACTTAACTTAGTAGCCCAGTATGAAAATCGAGTTTTCGGCTTCAGGGAGTGGGAAAGCGGGTTTGATGGCATTTCTAGGAACTGGGGAAGAAGGGTCAGATGAGCTTTTAAGACTGGATTCCCCTTCATGTCTGATTTTATATTACTATTAATATTAAAAAAAGGGGGGCTTTGCTGACAGATAGATGGCGCTAGCTTTCTAAAAGAGTGTGGAGGGTAAGGCTTTCACCTTTCACATCCCATTTCAGTACGTTGCCTGATTCTCTCTTCATTGGCTTAGTCAGCCGGGGCTTCTTCCACTTCAAGGCCCTAAGAATGAATATCCCATCCAGTTGACGAGACACTAATGACCTAAAGTAAGTAGCCAAAGCTCATGGAAAAAGGAGTTCTTGCCGCCCTCTTTGGTACTGTTTTTTACTAATTCCCAGATGAGACTCTTTCCCAAGAGCCCACAGAGAAGCGACTGGCCAGACAAATAGCTTAGTCGCAGGAAGATTCCCTAACTGAGAATAGGTCGTGGGATCATCCGATCTATGAGAATCTCTCGGAAAGCTCTCGTCGACTCAACCGATCAATAGAAGGAAGGACCACCTCTAAGAGGAGCCTCTTCTAGTTCTTGCATGACGATCCCTTCCCCTTTCTTCACATCAAGGGATAGAAAGGAAGAAGATTCTAGCCTGATTAGATTATTATATCGAAAGACTTATATTCTAGGAAGGTTAGCACTATCCCGAAAACAGCCTACTTGAATTGAATAAGGTAGAGTCAGATTCATATGTAAAGGCTAGGCACCTTCCCGCATTCGCACCTTAAATCTTAAATAAAGTATTAAAGAACTAATGCTACATCTGATCTGCTAATTGAATTAGATATTCTATCTCTTCCTTGGAACAGGTGAATCAGAAATTGGATCTCCATGCCCAGAATCTGCTGCTTGAGAATCAGCTGTGGGACGTCGAGGTAGTGCTAATGCTAGCAATAGCAATAGGGTAAAGCAAGCAAGACTGATTGCACACGCCTAAAGGAAGCAAGGTGAGGATAGAAGAAGCCAACCTGCCAACAAGTAAGCCCCTCTTTCGAGTTCTAGAGCTAAAGTGACGGTATGTATGCGTAGTTAGTAATCCCACCAGCGCTGTAGGTTCTAGAGTAGGGGGTAGACCTGGTACTAGAGCTAGATCTATTTCATTATCAGTATGGGAAGGTTCTAAACCAGCTAGAGGAAGCGGGATAGCATAAGCAAACCAGCCAACCCCGCGTTCTGTTCTATAATTCCCTCTAACCTGGTGCTTTAGTATACCCGGTAATCCCAGGTGCTGGAGTTATCAAAAATGAAAGGAGATATGCGCCTTTTCAAGGAATTGTCTTGCTCAACCGGAAACAGAGATAAGCTCGAGTGACGTAAGTAGGTCTATCAAGAGGGATCGGTTTACGGTTCACACATGTTTCAGTCGAGAACTTCCTTTCCTGTGGGAAATAGCTTCGACGATTGGTCTTCTCAGATAATTCGATCGGCGAGTAAGACTCCCTATGTTATGTGGGTGCAATTTATAGAGGAGTGCTTCCTCGCTAGAAGCACGACTCGCAGTGCTTGAACGTCTTGTGGCAGCTAAGGCAGCGTTAAGGCTAGGGAATAGAAGTCAGTCAAGTCAAAAAGCCAGAATGTCTTTCCTATGGCATCTGTCTTATAAGCGCTCTTTTTTAACCTTTCAGGGAAAGGCGGTCTGGTCGACCTTCATCCAAGTTCAGCACACCCGAGAACACAGCGCTCGCTTACACTTGAGTCCTATGCTTGTTGGCCAGACTTGTTCCATCTTTACATGGTCCTGCGGTCGTTTGGTTCAGGTACCGTCAGACCGGCCTCTGTAGCCTCTTTTCAGCAGCTGACAGAAAATATCTTGAATGAACCATTACGCCTTTCATGTGCAGAAGCCTACCAGACTTAGTGATTTCATAGATGCTAGAAATCAGACCCTCTTTGACCTTGCGACTGAGGATCATCAACCGGCACAGACTCTAAAGCGCGATCAGAAGCAAGCGGTCCTGGAAAAAATACATTAGATATAGCAGGACTTTCTTTTCTCGGGGGATATAGAAAAAAGTATAAGCCCATTAGAAATAGAAAGAATTGAATTAGCTAAGTCAGAATGAAGGGGGCCCAGGAAAAGGCACAAGACGTTCTTAGATTGGACATTACCGGTCAAAGCATGGATTCTAAGCCTTTCCTCGATCGGTAGGAGACAATCCTGTTAAGGGTAAGGAGAAAGTAAGTAGTCGGCCTAACCTTCGGTTCCCGTAACCAAGTTTTTTTTCTTACTGAATTAATCCATACTTTTTTAGAAGTGTGGGGCAAAGAGCGACTTCTACTTCTAACTAAAGGCGAACAGCCGGCAGTGCAAGCAAATAGAGAGCCTCCGCCCGTTTGAGTCGTTGCGAGCCGGAAAGCGTACCGGCAGTTTGAGTCGCAAAAGGGCCGCTTGCTTAATTATATTATTAATTCTAAATTCTAATAATAGATATAGAATATTATATTAATAATAGATATAGAATATTATATATATAATATATAATATAATCTATAATAATAGAATCCTATAATTAGAATATAATCCATTTTTTTTTATCTAATTCTTCATTCCTGAGAAGAGGAAGAAGCAGATAGAGCAAAGGCCTCCCCGTCGCATTCCGTCCGCTCTTCCCGAAGTGAGCGAATTGCATGTAGAGATCCGTAGGGGCTTATAGTTTAATTGGTTGAAACGTACCGCTCATAACGGTTAGATTGTAGGTTCGAGCCCTACTAAGCCTACCACATCATGATTGGATAACCACGCACAGAAGATGATTTCGGGGGAACGGGAGTGCCTTCTTTTATCGTCTTTATGGTTGGTGATAGTCATTCTTTCTCCTCATAGCATTCAGTATTCAAGTGCGTCTTTCTAGTTGTCGAGTATCTCGTTCAATCGCTTGAATAGGTCCAACCGGGAATCGTCGAATCTCTAACGATCGCATCTTTCTGTCTGATCGGAGGTGGCTAAGGTGGGTTCATCATGGAAGTCTACGGTTTCTGCGGTCAGCTCGCCCTGAAAAGACTGAACTTGCTGCTTGATTACTTGATGGCCCGGACTTCCTTTACCGGAAGGCGTGCACTTAACTGAAGTAATGGATGGCAGTGGAACTCATTGCCTCTGTCCCTGGTTTCCCGTTCTGCTTGCTCCTCTAGCTCATCAATGCCGGAAGTCGAGCTGCTATCGATCCTGGAATCAAAGACAGGTTGGGACAACTCCATTACCATCTCGTATATCACAGACTTTCGTTTTTGCTTTCTTTCGATCCTCCTCTTTCTCACCTGTCTGCTGCTCCGCTATAAGCCGAAACAGGGCCAGCGCTGGAAGATGCCCGAGGAGATAGTGGAGTGGCTCTCGTTCCTTCACCTATGCCCCAGTTTCCTCTGGTCGACTAAAGCTCACTGCTAATGGAAGGGCGCGGCTGGCCGATTCCCTCTAGTCTAGCGGGTTAACTCATTCACCACCAAGAGAAGAGAAAGTCAAGGGATTGGAAAATCTATAGTTTATGCTTCCCCTGTTCATGAATCGGGTCCGTTCCCGATTCAATTACAGCTGTTCTCGCTAAAGCCGGATCTGATCCCGCTTGAGAAAAAAATCCTGATCTTCCAATTGCGTCAATAAGAGAGATGCCTGAATCGGACATATGAGATGAGCCCGTAACCCGTCGCTTTTTTCGTGAAGACCAGATGCGCTCTTAGCTTCATTTCAAGATGAAAAAGATTTCTCAACTTTCATTGGTTTGGCGGGGCTCTTCATCTATCAATCGAAGGTGAGAGTTTAATCATTGCTTGGTTTTTGAAGACGGGAGAGATCTCAGATCAGGTTAAACCTAAAGTGAGTCATCATAGGTAGGGTTCCGCTCCTTGCTTTGAGGAACGGACAGACCAGACAGTCGTGATTGTCTTTCTTTGCTTTCTCTTTCTTGCCTGAGACCGGGCTTCAGAGCCTATCCTCCTTCACCTCTTTCATGAATTGGAGGGCCTAGTCCGTCCAACCAACGGGATCAGATTCGAAAGTGATTCCAGAAGCATTCATATTAGAACTGCTCACCTCACAGTCCTAAGTGGTGACTCGCTCAACGATTCTAACCTAACTAGGCACAGAGTCTCGGCTGCTTTTCCGAAACCGACCCCGTCACTTGCTTCAAAGCCGGAAGAGGGGCAGCAGTTGACTGAAACCTCTCCTCTGGCCGGGAAGTCACGGGACCCACTCTCGCCGTTACTTCTATTTCTTCTTTTAAGAATCAATCTGTAGGTGGCTTTTTAAGTCCGCCGTCAAATCCCAGGGCTCAACCCTGGACAGGCGGTGGAAACTGCCAAGCTGGAGTACGGTAGGGGCAGAGGGAATTTCCGGTGGAGCGGTGAAATGCGAAGAGATCGGTGATTCTGGCGCCCACAGAATGGAATCGCCGCGAGCTCTCCTTCACTTCACATCAGATGTGGGGCTCCCATTTCCTTCCGTAGTTTCAGTCTCGTTGTACCCAGGATCCCGCAACTTCGACTTATTCCACCGGGACGCTACTTCTGGCGAACAGAACTCTAACCAACTTAGCCCCGCCGAAACGCTTTCATTGAGAGAGCTCATACTAAAAAAAAGGTAAACGGTAGTTGAGAATTGACTTTTGAAGCATGGGGGACTGAACGCTTTCTTAAGGTTGCTTGCAATACGGGAAGAGTCCCTCTATTTTCCGAAACCTTCCCTCTTTGCTGTACTCGTTCTATGGTTACATACGCTAATTAAGTTGAAGGGACTCAGTCTTTAGGAGCTATTTCCTTTCAGTTTGATTTAAAGTACCTTTTAGTGGCCTCGAAAGAAGCACGAGCGTCTGAAAGCAGGCATGCTTGGGGATACGCCTATGATCCTATGAAGACTTTCTGGGCGTGACTTTGATTGGTTCGAAAGGTGCGTGGGAAGGTATTTACCAGCTTCCCTTCCGGAATTGACTATTCATTTCAGTAGGATTGGAAGAGGGTGGGGGGAAGAGAAGGATCTTTGACATAGGCCATTTTTTTGAAATCAGAGGGCCCGTACCATGATTGAAATTCTCCGTCGTTTACCGACCGATGGTTTAATCAAGAGAGAGGGACCTTTGTCCCGGTTAAAAGGTTCAGTGATGTTTATTATTGCTATGATGAACGCTACGGATCGGTGGCCGTTAACGTTGTTAATGGCAATCATGTCAATTTCTTTGGACCTACCTTGGCAAGTTCCGTGTCCAGACTACATCATGGGGGTATAAAACTTTATCAGTGCTACCCAAGCCGGCAGCTGTCTGCTTTGTAACTGGGCAACCTCTCGGATCCCCCTCTTCTTGTTTTGGCCTTTGTTCACACTATCACATCATATGGTAGTGTGGTTGGCAGCGGAGCGGCTTTATCCCGGTCGCCGGTTTCAGGCCTATGCTGTATTAGGTGATGACATTGTTATCGCGGGTTGCTTCTGAGTATGCGAGTGTGTTAGCGTATTTGGGACGTGCTATTTCTCACCAAAAGTCCTTGATCTCTAACACAGGGGTCTTTGAGTTCGCTAAGAGATTCTTTGTGCGAGCGAGGGGGTACTTTAGATTTATCTCCAGTATCAGTTCGAGCATAGAGAATGTCCAGATGGACTCTGGGATTAGCTCTCCTTCGTGACAAGTACTCAATTAAGAAAGTGTACTTGCTCGTTTAGGTGGAGCTGGTTATCGGACTCTTAGTTCGCTTCCGCATCGGCGTTCTCGAACGCTTGTTTGTGGTCTTGGGAAAACCTGGCCGTTCTTCTCCACTTCCACTCCCATTAGACTTTTGGTTGGGGCGGGGCCTTGCAAGCAACCTCAATCCGTCACGTCGAAGGGTCTGATAGTGGACTGACTACGTCCGACGAGAGTGAAAGCCAAAGGAAAAACCTGAGGATCTCACCGGGAAGTGGAAATCCTTGAGCGTACCGTCAATTGGGTTAAGATGTGGCTCGAGCAGCTCTACTGGTACCACACGGTAGCTTGCTTTAAAGCCTGATGCGCAAGTCCAGGAGCTCTTCGATGGGCCGGTTGTCGAAACTTCCGTCATTTTCATCGACGATTTCTAATTTTTATTTTTATATTTTATAAGTAAAGTACGTCATTCTATGGAAATGTGTGTTTTGACATCGTGTCTTCTTCGAGGGTTGTTTTATCGGCCACCCATATTGACAGATAATCCAATAGCTTTTCCAAGCTGGATCCTGGGAGGTCTCACAGGTCTGATTTTATTATGGCTCCGGTGACTACCCAGAAAACCAAAAAACCATGACGTATTTTAGCGCACCTGAGTGCATAAGCCCAACAGCTACAGGGGCGAGCCATGAGCGAATGAGCAAGTAGGGGGCGTTTTGTGGGAAAAAAAAAGAGTTCTTTTTCCGAACGAACGGATTCAGTGGGGAAGGACGTCGCATGTGCTGTGCCGGACAAGCTCTATTAACTTTCCCTTATCGCTGATGAACGGCCAGCTGATCTTATCAAATCAATTCCCTAGGACTTATAATATAGGATGGATATGCCCTTCGGTAAGCATTCCTTTAGCTCAGAAGGAAGACTAGCTATATGCTTAACTCGGACTATCACCCCCACATCGATTTTCGAAAAGAAGGAGATGGAGCAAGGAGAGCTTTAGAAGTAGCGTATTCGAGGTGGGCTCCTTCAAGAGCTCCTTCGGCCCCTTAGTTTTTCCACAAACCAATCAGAGGAAGTTCGGTTTGCTTGGGACTCGGGGACTCTTCTTTTATTGCCTTTAGTTGTTTTTCCACAAGTTGATCAGGAACGGAACAAGAAATAGTTTCAGAAGATTTTGTAGTCATCCCGCTGTTCAGTACCAGGGATATTGGCCACTCTCGGGCCTCTCGTCTACTCCCTCTTTTCCACTCTGTCTTTTCCCTTCGTCGTTGGCTTTTCGATCCTCTCTATACTACTATCAGCCTCCTATTATAGGTATCTTCAAGAAAAGAAAGACGGAAAGGCAGTGCTTGAAGTACTGAGCTACGGAGATTCGTTCCTCAGAAACAGTCTCCGCCTACCCCCCGCCCTTACCTTAGGGGCCCTCCTTACTTATTGTTATACCGCCTTAGGGAAGGTAAAACAGTAACTAAGGAAGAAGCTAATAGGGAAAGATTATTGGGTGGGGATGGCAGTCAATTCGCTCCTTTTCGAGTTGCCTAAGAGTTCTTGCTTCCTCAAGTTCTCCCATTTTCATCGAAAAAAGTATGTTGAAATATCTCCTTACACAAGTTAACACTTGCTTTTCTAAGCTTTTAGAATTCGAGACAGCTATAGGTGTCACCATAGTAGTAATGGCCCATGTCTTCCTATTAGGTCAATCGCCGCTCCGCACCTTCCCCGTTACCATTTCTCTTTCGAGATGCGAAGAGTAGCGGAGATAAAGACTCTCTTGGTCCTTTCGAAGCGGATATTCGTACGCCCATTGGGTTATTTGAGGATGGCACTGGTTTCGGCTTTTCTAAAACATTTCTGAGCAGTTCCCCTCACCCCCCTATCACAACAAGGCAGAGCTAACCCTTAATTCTACTGCTCTCTAAAAGGCCTGCCTATTCTATTAGTCAAGCTTGGAGAACATAGTATTAGGACTTACTAGATGAAAGACCGTGATTGGTGAAGGGCTTAAAAGCGCCTTAGGTAGCTGCTATCTATCGGATCTTTTCTAAGAGGTTAGGTGGTTGAGTCGAAGCGGAGAAGGAGACTAAGTCATCGGTCGTGCCGGGATTGATTTCCTACTTCCAGCTGAATGAGGGCCACACTGGCGTCAACCCTGCGTGAAGTGCTTTCTAGATCCAATCTCCTGGTCTTTCGTTCGCTATTCGAATGTCTGGACCAGTATAAATGTACGAAAGGTGGAAGCAGCAGTGCGCGTAAGCAAATAAGTTTATCAAATTTTTCTCACTTGAAGCACGCTTGAGTGCCTTATGCGCTCCGCTCTAGTCTTTACTTGTATTTAACGCGAATGAGAGCGCGCGGATGCAGATGCTTAGAGCGGACGCGCACTACGCTTTCTCTCAAACAACAGGAAAAGACCTTCGGAGGAAAAGAGAAAGAAAGAAAGCAAGGCCCGCGAGCGGTATCCGAATCTAGACAGAAAGCCTGCGAGTGTTTAGTCTAAAAGTCCACGTAACGAGCCAACCGCAATTGAACGCGTAGTCTATGGTAGCGAGCTCACCATATTTGTCCTAAGTAAGTCTACACTAAGACGCCTAGCAACGCAAAGATAAAAGACTGACCTTTCTGGCCTATGATCTGTCTTGGCTGTTAATAATTCAATCTCTCTCTGTCTCTGTCTAGCCGGTAAGTACCGTAACCGGATGTCAGGGGCTCGAATGAGTTCTAAATAAGTCCTTCCTTCGTACAAGCTCGAGGGAGCCTTACGTGATAGGGGCTTCAGCTCGTGCTTGACTTCTCGATTCAGGCGTACTTGCTCGATGTTGGCAAGGACGAGCGATGGACTCGAGTACAGCGAGCACTGGACGAACTCATCCCTTGAATCGAGCAAGTCCGACTTAATCAATCGAGCAGGTCTCGAGCGAGGTAACCACACACAGGAGTCAAAGTTAGGAAATGAGAGCGTAACGAAGGACCGATCGGGTAGAGGTTTGGGGAGGGGGCGGACCCTTTCTGGTACTATCCTAGGCTAAGCTCCAAAAAAGCCAGCTTATGGCCATCCTTTAGCAAGCCTAAGCCACTTGAAAGCGCTAGTAAGCTGCTTTGTAAGCCACTGTACGAGACCCGAAGTCTCGAGCTAAGTGCCTACAGGATGAGCAGCTAAGCCAGAAGGGTCTTTTTCCTAAGCGATAAGTACTGAATCCTAAGCCCCCCCAGGACGAAGATAGCCAGAAAGGTCGTTTTCCTGCCTAATCGGTAAGGCCTGAGGGGCTCAGTCCTGAATCGATCAATGTCCGATCACTCGATGAGGGACGTATTCTTTTTTGGTCCTATTCGTTCGAAGGTAAGTCGACTATGTGCCTTTAAGATTCTCCCCCGACTTGGCATCTTAGGCAGGTAATGGATTTCGGAATAGGCAGAGTTGTAAGGTAATTAGTCTCTCTTTCTTTGTTAGTAGTAGTAGTTCGAGGTTCATCGACTCTGGTTCCGTTAGGCTTATCTCGACTTTTCCTGGATATGAGTAGTCTTTTCTCTGTTGAAGGTGTATCTTTCCCCGTAGTCAAAGTGTAATTTGTCAATCTCCGTTAGTGAAACTGGCAAAAGGGAGGAAGTCAAGGCCGAAGCGTGACTCGATCAGTAAAAAAAGTACGAGCGTATGGACAGGTCATCGAGAGCATAGGCAAGAGCGAGCATATAGGCTTTGAACCCATAATAAAGGAGATCCGGTTGGGAGAGGGATAAGTGAGGAGACCCATGCTTATTGGAGACTGGAACTACTATGCGATACTAAGGTCGAGTGGCTTGCCAACAAGAAGTAGAACCCCCTCATTCCGATCATCCATGAGGCCAACTAAGCGCTTGGGAATCAAGATCCTTCTTTATCTCTTTCATCATCCCCTCTGAAACAACCATGAAATGGCGGGTAGGAAGGCGGAGCTCAAACTTTTCCTACGCATGCTAAAAAAGAAGTGTACCCAAGTGCCTGTTTTTCATTTACCAATCATCTAATCTAGGGCGGATAAGACGGCCAGCATGAGGTTTTCAGTCTCACTCCCTCATGCCCTCCGCAGGAAAGATCCCATACCTGGCTCGCTCCAGGCGGATTCCTCCTCACCCGAGAGGGGCGCTCACTCTCTTTCTTTCAGGCGATTAAACAAGACCTAAGTAGACGAGAAATCAATAACCGGAAGCAAGGCCCACCACGCACTCATCCCAAGCAAAAGACACATCAGCAGCACGAAGCGAAGATCACGCATATAAGATTGAAGCAAAGCTTCTTTCATTCAAAACGTCCGGATTCGACCGCTTGCCCTCGAAGCATCGCGTAGACCTATTATTCTCTCCGGAGATCGGAGTAGTTGTAGTTGTGCTTGAAAGCTCCGGTTGGGATCGATCGTTGAAGAGAGAAAAAATGGAAGCGGCTGGCGGTTTCCAAAAAAAAACCGCAGACTGGCCTTTTTTTTTTTTTACCTAGGAATGAGCCTAATTAAACTAGTAAACCCGTGTTAGGTTAGGCGGAAAGCGCGGAAAGCCTAGAATGGAAGTTCTGATGCCACGGAATAAGGGGAATTTCGCTAGTGAACTAGAGTCGTGATCAGTAGATCGCAGTAGTAGCCCCCTGTCTCCGCATCTTTGGAAGCCGTGATATGATAAGCATCTCCGTCCATGTGAGGTCGGCGATATGGATGAAATGTATCTCCGTACGTGGTAAGAATCGAACCAAGCGCTACTTTCAGGCTCTACTAACAGAATTCCCCGCTCTTAGTCATCGCTCTGTGAAGGAGTGGGCGAATAAACATCCGGCAAAGGCACAGCTAGCGCACGGGAGGTGACACCAACCACACTCCTGGCTAGGCTCGTCGATCCACCACAAAGGGATGTATTCGACCCTGTTTTGAAGCAAAGCAAGGAAAGGTCGGTGACGGTAAGGCAAAGTAGAAAGTCAGGCTAGAACGTATTGGGGGAGATAGAAAAGAAGTAGTGTCGACTCTCTCTCCGTCGTTATCATCAATTAGTAGCAGCATGCATCTACTAAAGCCAACCCGAACCGAATTAGCACTATTGACAGTAAGGCCTGATAAGAGAAGGCCTGAGAAGGGCTGGCTTGACAACGGAAAGTCGAAAGCTAAGTAGAACGCACAGTCGGGAAGGAAAGGCACGTCAGGGTTTGATTTTCGGTTCGATAGCAGCTTATGGTATAGATTCCTGCTTTCAGGAAAGTCCCAAGTAAATAATGCATTTTTCCTCAGGATTCCTATGAAAGATATCCAATGGAAGAATCCTTTTTGTTGGAACTAGCTAGATTGTTTCAAGTTAAAGTGCTAGTCGTCGGTTAGTCCCCCTTTCCCCCCAATTTCCTTAAGAGAGGTTGGGAATATAGAAACTTCCTTTCCCTCACCTGAGAGTCAATAACAAGTGTCTATATACCAAAATAAGGTCCTAAAACTATATCAAATAGGGGATTTCCCGGAAACTCTTGTTTTAATGCCCGGCCTTATAGAGCCCTTGGGGGCGGAAGAGGATGATTCTTCACGAAGGCAAAGAAATGGTCTGCGGTATTTGAATTGCTTAGCTGATGGGCTGAGGATAGAAAGGAGGTAACAGGGGCCTCCAAGGAAGAAGGTCCCAAGTTGGCTGCACCAATGGCTGCCAAGGCTTCTGACTACCTTAGCCAAAGATAGATTCCGAAAGAAAGGGTAATCCTCGAAAGGCTTCGCAGATCCGGGGATTCATAGGGGGAATACTGCTTATGGCGTTGCAAAGGAAAGAAGCAAAGTCTTACAAAAGGCTTGAGGGAACGGAATCGGAATCACGGCTTTTCAAGAGGCGCTTTATTCTTTCTTATGGGGATTGGCAATCAATGATTCTTCCTTTTTAGTGCAATCTCAGATCAGGCTGATCTTTCCCTGCTTGGTTATTCCGTTCCTTAGGCCTAACTTGCTTGACTACAAGCTATGGAGACAGTACTCCGTTAGGTCAAAAACCCTGCCTGCCTGAAGATTGATTGATTAGATTGAACCTAGCGGGAAAAAGTCATTTTGCAAAGTCCTTGCTCCGATCCGGGAACAGAACTTTCTTCTTTTTTATAACTTAAGGAAAAGAGAGACTGACTTCCCGGAAGGAAGTTACCCCAGCACTGACCGAACCATAAAAGCTCTTGCATTCATGCCTGCTTTGCTCTTTCATGCCAGCGTCTACTTTTAGGCCTGGTTCCCCCTCTTTATCCTTCACTGACTAGATCGGTATCTATTTTCCTTGCGGGACGGAAACCCGGAGGGAAGCTCCCCTTTCCGTATAGAGCGGAGAGGGAGTTCTAGTTGGTTTCGCGTAAGGGAATGCAGTGGGAACATTAGGAATAAATGGCCTGTAAGGTATTAAACTAAAGTAACTAGGTAAAGTGGAAATGAAACCTGATGAGGGGAGCAGTGAAGAACTCTGCGAAGTTCACTGCCCAAGATCTGTGATAGTAGATTCAGTTGAAGATGCTTTTCTTGCCATTTGAGAAGAGATGGTGGAAGCCATGAACTGCCTTGATGAGGATGTATGGTTAGCTGCAGTTATGCCGTTGCGGCTATGATAATGATACCATCAAAATGATTGCATAGCACTCTCTTTGTTGGACTCGTTCCCCTCTACTTTCTTTGCATCTTTATAGATCAACTTGCATAGAGAATCGACTCGCTTGAGCAAGTCGGAGATGTAGCCAGGCCAGATACACCGATGGGATGTTGAAAGGCAGACTCTCTCTCATCGTCATACAAGTCGGATGTGGCACAAAGACAGATATCTCATCTATTCTTAAGGCTAGGGGTAGGGGTCCTTCCAAAAAAGATGATTACATCGTCATCTAATCTATGTTCTCTTTCCTCAAAGACAGATGATTATCTTATCCTAAGCCAATGATGGATTTTTTCAGTTCTTTCTATGAGAAGCTCTCTCTACGGCACCCGCGATTCCCATTAGAAAGTCTCTTTCGGTTCTTTCTATTTTTTTGATCGTACCCTTTTATTCAAAGGTATGCTCATACACCGGATTCTTTCTTTGCTCAAGCTTATGCTTGTACCCGAAAGAATTAGTCCTTACTGCTCTTTCAACGTCTGATAGTTCAAAGACTGAGAAGTTAAATCACACGCCCTTGGCTTCATGTCTTGGAAATCTTTGTCATGGAAAACTGCTGAAGAAAGGACGTCGCGTAACTGCGTAGTTGCCTGGCCCTCGTGGGCGGGAGAAGCAACAATGGAACGAAGTTCAGTTCGCCTAGCTCTTTCCCTAAATGAAGAACATCACCACTGGCCTAGCCTAGGAAGCAGATGTCTATTGCAAGCAACCCTTGCAAGGCGACATTGCTGCGCCTTGTCTGAACGACAACGTCGACAACCTAGCTGAACCTCGCAGCACATCCGGGCAAATTCCAAGTTGCAAGAAGGTCTTCAAAAAGCTTAGAAATGGCACTAGAAGAGCCGACCTGGTCTATTCTTAAGTTAAGGCAGGCAGATTTCGCAGAATGAACGAGTATGGCAAAGAAGTCTCAGGGGTCGGAATCGTGCTGAATTCCCCCGACAACCACATGATTCCAAACGCCTACGCCCGAACCATGCTCCAACAACGTAGCAGAATACAGGTTGCTTGCAATAATGGGATGCAAGTCGCGCAGGGAGCGAAGTCTTTGGATTGGAAGTATGCCGTGACTCGCAATTAGTGGTCAATCAAATGAAAGACATACTCGAAGTTCGTAAACCGAACCTCATTCCACATGCTGCCAAGAAATTGGTTAACGGGTTCACACAATTTTTTTGATTTGACATACAGCAAATGTTCAGAATGCCAAAGCATTGCCTATTGCTAGCCTTGCAAGCTAGTCTGAATTGCTACGCAACCTCTTTCTAGCGCTACTTTACCAAATTGCCTTCACTAAGCTTACTATGCAACCTTCGTCGGCTTTGCTTACGCAACCTTGATTTTAGTCAGGTCAGGAAATTATTCCAAATTACAAATTCAAAGTTTTTTTCATCCAAAGCAGCATTTCCCGAGCAAAGTATATCCATAAGAAGAGAAAAGGTCTGTGTATGGGGGGGCTATTCCTGCTTCACTTAATTTTCAATCATTGCCTATAGAAAAACCCGATTCGGGATCGATAGCACTGTGAACAGTGAAAATTGTCTTCGCGGACGGAGACTGCCTTACTTGACTGGCTCACTACTTACTATCTAAAAACTATAAAGAGAAAGCATTGGTACCGTCTTTTAAAGCTTGCCCGGAATGCAAGGACTGATTGGAATGACTCACTGATTGGCTTGCTTGCTTTCCCGCACCGACCTAATTGCTTTCCTTGGACTGCTACTGCTTCGCTTGGAATGAACCCTTACTGCATTGCTAGCGTTGGAGAGCTTGAAAGCGGCTTGGCTTCATACTCACACGGATTGGACTTCAACCGTGCTACTAGGCCTAAAAGCTTTCCCTTTTCCTTCGGGTGTACTAAGACTATCTCTTTCATAGACTATTCCTTCTCCCCGGAGCTAGCTTTCAATCTCTAAAAGCCGATTCGATGGCATCTTCTCTTATGATCTTTCTAGTTAGCGCGTAGTGGCTTAATTCGTATTCAATAAATTCCCATCTCGGGTTGAATAAGAGTGAAAACAAACTTCCTCTTACTAAAGGCAAGGAAGTTTGTTTTCTTTTCGAAGACTTAGGGGGCGATCTGGCGTTGAGATGTGTTTGAAGGAAGAAAACGAGCATAGCCAAACCGCACCAAATGCCCAGATACGGAGTGGGCTTTTAGTCATAAATATTTGAGGAATGAGTAGTGGTTCTGTAGTCCTTTAAGAGATCAGATGCGGAGCAGGCCAGAGATGAAGATACCGGAGATGAGGAAAGAGACTTAAACTGAGGCAAGGTGCGCTCTGAAATAACTGAGTTAAGTACTGATCAAAAGAAGCATTATCCATAAGCAGCTGCTGGGAAGAGATTTATATGAGCACCGATTGAAACGAAAATATCAACGATCGCCTCAAAACGAACCACCAAACTAGAATGGTGGAACCACCAAGGCCTGAGCGTTTTACTTGCGAAAGGCCTCGGCTACTACAATGACAGGGCCAAGAAATCGGGCCGGAATAGCAGCTCTTTCGAAGGAAGACGCTCCTGTTTCAGTGACAAGATCATGATTAGACTCTTGCGTAGGTTCAAACAACAGATCGGAAACTCTACTCGCAAGAGAAAGGCCTTAGCTACGACAATTCAAGAGAGTATACCAGATTGGAAGCTTTTTACGAATGGGATGCCTCACTTAAACCTGGCTTTTCGATTGGTGAACATCGTATAAGAGATGCCTTGCCTTCCTTTGACCAAGGGGCCCTCGAACCACCCTCGCCTATGAAATGGATAACCCGTCCTGCCATAGCAGCAGGATTTTCAGGGCTTCTGTCATTATCTCATTAGATGGGCCCTTTTCTAATAATATGAGGCGTTGGCGAGAATGTCGATATCGGTCAAATCCGGACTGATCGTCCTTGAAATGCCAGTCCTCGCAAGCTCCACCCAGGACCCTGGAAGTGATTCAATGCCTTGCTGGTCAAAAAAAAAACTCGAAATTTCGTCGATATATCGATCGGCATTCCAGGAGTAGACATTCTCATTTGGAAGATGAATGCCCAGTTCTTCGCCATATTCCCTGACGCGAAGGGGAACGGGCCCCTGAGCCTGCTAACGTGACTCTTCTTTCTTAGCAATGATCTGTTATCAATGAATTTCTTCCTTACCGGAATTCGGAGCATAGGCTCTTAGGCCCTTTGACAACAAGGGGAACTCCAGGGGATTGAAAGAGCACCCCCCGTACCCCTCTCCTCGAAAGCTGGAGCACTTGGGCATCGAAATCCGACATAGCCATACCCCGAGCTATCGGACAAGAAAAACTAGTTTTCGCACCTGCTTGCTAGTGAGCAGACTCTCTTTGAAGCTCATTGAGAACAGCCTCAGACTTTCCATTCTCTTTCTTTATATTTATATAAATTCCCTAATAGTCCCCTCGCCATCATCAGAAGAGAGCTATGCCAAAACCAAAGGTGCCTACCGCTAGTGCAACTCTTTCTATTCATAGAAATCTTCCTCTACGGCGGAAGGTGAACGTCAGGCGTGTGCGTAGATTTCAAGAATGTCCGGAAAGGCCTTTTCTTCCGCGGGCTAGAAGGCCGGTTCCCCATCTCTCATGTGTGTGTGATTGATTCGGCCACTAATCGAAGCAGATGTACCACCTTCGAACAAATACGAAATTGTTATATTAGCGATGAAAGGAAGATAGGACGAATTGACCCACGCAACTGATCAACCGCGTAGAGCTCACGATCATTCAAACACGTAGGTCCGGAAGAAGAATGGCTGACTCGCATTGTACCTACCTTGAAGGCTTCACCAGCGAAGTGGATCCCAACTCTCTATCCGAAAAGAAAAGGGCTTCTACAGATCTTGCCTTTATTAATAGGGGCTGATCCATGGTCGGACACTCTTTCTCATCTGGGATCACATTACGTGCGGGAATTTGCAACGGAGATCCCCTTAAGCACAAATCAAGGCCCACCTACGTATGTATTCACGATTGAACTGAACCAGACAACGTAGCTTAATCCATGGAACAAACCCCACACGCTGCCACCATGTGAGAGTCGGTGCGTAATGGATGTACGCCTGCCTTCGAAAGCTCCATTCCTGTTTCCCAGGATCCTGGAACCATTCCTTGATTTCAAATCACGAGTCGAATTTCTCTCTACCTATTCGACTATCAAGCTCTTGACACACTGTCTAGTCTACCGCCCACCTCCTCTTTCTTTTGGTCGCTTCGCTCTCCTCCTTCGACTAACGCCCGGAAAGACAAAGATTTCAGTCTGAACCTAAAGCCCTACTATGGGCTTGAAAGAGCTCACTAGATTGATCGCAAGCAAAAAAAACCTTCAAACTCGCATTCACATGTTGGTTGTTCCTCACTAAACATCGAGGGTTCGGGTGAAAGTGAAGGTTCGGATCGGACTCTAGTCTCGGCCTACGTCCAGGTTGTCCGGCTTTCATTAAGGGGGCTTCCCTTTCATTCATTTTAGGATACCGCTTGAATAACGAGAATCGGATTGTATTTTTGTAGCTTCACTTTCGATAGGCCTACATCTCGCCTTCCACTACCGGAATCAAAATAGATCTGTGACTCCCGGAACTTAGACGTACCGCTCACCGCAAAGAAGAGTTTCTTTACTACCATTTTATCCATAAAGGCTTGAGCGCATCGCTTTCCAACTGCGCCTACTTATTGCTTTAAAGTCATCCTCGACTTCCAGCTGCTCCGCTAACCGAAACTTACTTTCACTAGCGCTTGACGGTGCGAACTGAACTAAAACTCTCTCTACGGTCTGCGGCACCTGCCGTGGGCTCTAGCTCTAGTTACTACTCACCGCTTTCCTCAACTCTTAAGTTCCATTCCAGAGGACAGTGATCGAGTGTTTGTTTAACTTTAACAAGGTAGTTGCTTGGGTTGAGTCCGGATCACAAGTCAAATAGATTTCGGGCTCCTACTCAGCATACTTTAAGTTTATCCGTTTTACAACGGGTCAACCCCTTCTCTTCCTCTTTGGCATCACCGCTAGCGAGAGTCGTAACTCCACCTGCTTCCATTATAAAGTAAAGGGCTAAATAGGAAAGGGTAGCCTAAAAAATCTCTCCTGAAAGGCACCTGTATTCTGTAGTACCAATGGTATGTGGTTAGCCATCATTATAATCGGCACATTTGCCTTCTTCGTGAAGATTCGGCCATACTTAGAGTCCAGTCGACACTCTGGGCCCTCCACTACTTTTTAAGAATGTATTCGCATAGGACCTCCGCGGTATAACTTTAACCTTTTTACTTTAACCCCCAGATGGATTCAAATCATCAAAGACCCAAACCAAAGGTGAAAATCATTGTCCGCCCCTGCTCCTATTGGTTTTGGGAAAGAAAGTCCTTCTGCTCCTCTCTTTCCTTCGGAACCTCCGATCTTGGAAATTTGCATTCATTGAAAGAGTCCTCCTCCGCCCACTACATCTCCCTTGCCAAGCTTATAGCTTCGATCAAAGGAATTGAATGAAAGGGGGGAGGCGTGGGGAGTATCGATCTGGCAGAAGCAGTAGCCATAAGTAGCGAAATCTCGACGTTCGTAAGCGTGATTCTGACCTCCAGTGCATGGTTGCCCCGTAACACCCCTTCCGATTCGAGAACAAATAGCGTTCAAAGGCAGGATTCGAGGTTGATCTTTCCCCCGGCAGCAGACCCAACCCAGCTCTCAGATGTATCTATTGAAGCAGCACAAACAGTTAGAGATGCAGTTCCATCAGTTCCGTAAAGATCAGAGGGCCTTTCCCCTTGCGCCTGGTCGTTATTGCCTTGGCCTGGAGCCGGGTCAGCTAAAAGCAGCGGCTTCTTTCCCTCAAAAAGAAAGAGAACGGCACTTGGGATCGGATCTTTCCTTAGGTTCGGATTGCATCTCCCTTTCCTTTCGCGTGGGTACGGACTTTGCTGGGCATTTAGGTAGGAGTCAATTAAAAAAGGCATCAACCGACATTGAATCTGGCCATCGGTCACGAGGAGCCTCTGGAAGTTAACGCCATTTCTCATCTCTATGTACGATTCTTGATCCTTAATAGGAATCCTACAGCGATAGATAGTTTTCCAACTTCTTGCAGGAAAGATACTTTTTTTTTCCCAGATGCTTCGTATTCAATTCGCATCGATCAAATCTTTTGTTAATCGTTATCTCCGAGCAGCAAGGTTCAAAGCACGCTTGGTAGCAAAGGGCTATAGTCAGAGAGAGGGTGTGGACTTCGGATAGAAGGTCTTCCCTCACGTGATCTACCAAAAAGACTCTTTTCATAACTGTATAGCTTAAGCGAGACATAGCCCAGAAGCTCATAGACTTAGGCGCCTATTGGTAGGTGCAAAAGAGACCTCGTAAGGACTAAAACCTCGTTACGCCGAAAATGGTAGAGGTGCGACAGCGCTTTGGTCGTGAGTGGAAACTGACTTTCTGTCTGGGGCTGTGAACCATTGGCTGTTGTATACTCAGCTCCTGTTGCAGCTGCTACTGCTCTTTTCTTCTTAGCGCGGTTTTCGTTCTGTCTTTTTCTTCTAAGGAGAACTAAGAATCTGCCTTATGACTAAGCTTACCTTATAAGAGAAGTGGGAGAAGTCGTATAAAGGCGATTTCCTTCTTTCGTTAAATGTCTAACTCCTCACCCCAAGTCAAGTAAGGAATTCTTTATCGCTTCGCACCTTTTTTGATAATCGGAGAAAGGTAAGGAGAGAGAGATTGGGGTGTCTGCCCATTCGCGATCCTTTCTTCTTTGTGTGTTCGATCGTTGCAAGCTTTCCATTCGCTTTCTTCCGTAGTCAGCCTCTATCCTATCAGTAAGTGCATACTCCCTTGCCAGCCAAAAAGTCTTCGCTCTTATTCCCTATCGTAGGAAATTCCGTCTGTGCCTATGTCTGTTTAGCGGTCAGTTGGTTCGGAGAAAGAGGGCATGCGGCTTGGGGTGAGGTAGTCCAAAGCGAGTCTTGCAAGGCTAGGACCATTCATTGCCGACGCTTTCTTTTTTGTTTGAGGTCAGTCTTAGCCGTCTTGCAGGGAATTGGTTGCAGGTGTGTAATCCGTGCCCCTACCTTTCACCTTTAGTGAGGGGCAATGTGATCTATGCTAAGTGTCGATTTCCTTCTTCACTGCTTTCCCGCCGAAAAGGATTCATTTTTCTTTCCATGCATTCCATTAGCGTTCTAAGCTTTCAACTCATTCTCAATCCGAATTTCGTATTCAAAGTATAAAGAAGAAGGTTTTTAACTATCGCTAGCGGTCAGGTTTATCGCTAGCTCGACTAGAGGAATTAAAAATATTCAATTTGTTATTACCATACGTAATTTGAATTTCCCAATCGTTGCCGGTATTCGACCCTCTTGATAGCTCGATTTCCTTAATTAAGTTAATATAAGAAACAAAGCGCTCTCCTAGCGTCGTCCGCGTATCTCGAAGGACCATGAGATCGCCGTAGAGCTTTTTCACAAGCTTTCATAGAAATGTACGGCTAGACCCCGTAAGATGGGATCGTCATAGATTTCGTACCAATCCCCACATCGTTTGAGCTTTTGTATGATGATGTCAGGCGGAGTCGTCTCCATGAGTTGCTCGGCAGGGGCGCTCGTCCTTACCTTAGTAGCGCTCTTCGGACTAGCACGGCTAGGATTTCATCCAATGAAAACTCGCCCCACACAAGGGGTTGTCCGTCCTGCTTGAGAAGAACAAATGGACGCCCTGTTTCTATGAAATTGAACATCCAGCGTGCGTCCTTTTTTTAAGGAAGACCTGCCTTATTCTCTTCGTTGCTGTGTTTTTTTGAGGTCCCGCGTGAAGGTTGTAGCCGCTTTCGGAATGGCTTTCCTTCGCAACAAGAATGGCGGTCGATCGATCTTTAAGCCGCTTCCTCGCCTCAAAACCTGTGTGGTAGCATTACCGGTGCAAGTTTCTCCTCTTTGGTTTCGGGCCGGGTGGAATCGAAGTGTAAATAGGAGTGTTCTACTCCGAATCAGGTGGCCTTGGGAGCTCTTTAGTTAGGTAACACAAGGAAAAAGCCTTGTTTGTAGGTTCAATTCCTGCAGGGGCTAATCCAATTCAGTGTTTATCGTAAGAGATGAAACTTTTTTGCTTTCTCAAGCTGTTGGTCACTGATTCCCTAACTTGGTTTCGAAAAGCCAGCGCCCAAAGGTGCTCTATTGAGCCGGTCACCGTCTGGTAGAGTAGGAGCCAACAAAGGAAGTCATGGACTGATCGCTTGGAGCATTCAATTGCATGAGTAAAGGTCGATATCAATTGCTTAACACCATGTAATCGATCAATGTGAGGAAGCAGGGACCAGACCCGCAATAGGCATCTTCCATTCATCTCGATTTGGCTTTTTCCGTCCTCCAACGAAATAGTCTCCTCGCCGAGGTGTTCTAAATGCGAGTTTACAAATGCCGTCGATAGTCCGCTCAGTCCTTCCTGCAGCAGTTTAAGTGTGCTTTTATCAGTCAGTACCGCTTGGTCGAGTCGAGTCCAGTAAAGTCCCTCCACTTATTATCCGTAGGGATATAGGGCCAGCGGTTTACAACTAACTTAAGGAACTAAGACCTTCGCCTACTACTTTTATAGCCGATCTCCTCTCCTCTCCCGCATCATAGGTTGGTACAGAGGCGCATTCCCTTATGGCCCATTCGCTGGCAACTACTAGCTGACTCTTACATCCGACTCCGGGTCGAGCTGCTTCCCGCTTGACTCTCCCACCTGGTAGAGCTAGCCAAGTCCCCTTCCTCTTCCACAGCAACATCTCGTTCCATATATTCCTGGTCTCGTGAGCTTACTCTTCGAAATCTCAAGAAGAAGAGCGCTTTCCTTTATCTTGCTAGTCTATCATTCCATCGAAAAAACCAAGGCAAAAGGAGCCTATTTTCAAGCCGGTGAAAGAGTATGAACCGACCCCTTCATCACTACGGATCAGATACAAGAGGGAAAGGGGGATCCATTATCTCACAGAACAAAGAGAGTCAGATCACCGAGTGAAAGCAGTCACTTCCGGAGTTCGCTCTGCAGATGAAGCAGGCGAAGGCAAGAATAACGACTAGGCTCAAGGCGCATCGGTTTGTTTACTTTAATAGCAGGCTGATTATCGTATCAAAACGGAATTTCTAGAGATTCAGCCCCTAGAGACTAGCTAGCCTTCCTTGGCTTGGGTGGATTGCTTTGAATTTGAATAGAGATGCTTTCTCTGGTTCACTGAGGTAGTTCGACTAGCTGGAACGTAGCGAAGGTTCAGTTGCTCTTCCAGGGAAGGAAGCTGCATTTTGATTAGTCGTCCTATCGTAATAAAATGAATTGAATAAGTAGTAGATCCCGAGTGCCACCGATATAGCTCTTGGAGGGCTAGTCGAAGTTGTTCACTCGGTTCGAAGAACAGGACCGACTGTGATCTTCTCTGCTTTTGTCGACTCGGAACGAGCTTCAAATACCGTTCTTGTGAAAATGCTTTCCCCGCTTCGTGTAGCATGGTCTTTTCTCAACCCCCTCTAGGAAAGAAGTTATGCCTAAAATCCCGACTTTCGTTCAACCCCGGTAGCAGTAGCAAATGTCGGAGTGGTAGCTGTTGGTGCTCATGTCGACGGTTCACTCTCTTCGTGGTTAGCTGCGAATACGAATGGGATTTCTCTTTGTGGTAGCGGTAGGTGGTAAGAAGACTAGCTTTGCTTCTTCCTCTCTAGGCGCTTGAACGTGGGCAATTGCTTTATTAAAGAAAGAGCTGGGCGGCAACGGAGATCTTGTAAGTTTCACTAATTAAGATAATTAACAATGAATCCCGGGCAATCACTAAATAAGAAGCTTTTCTTCCTAATGTCACATATCGAATGGTTAACTAACAGCTTCGGTAGCTAGGAACTTTCGCCGATGACAGACGAAGTCGAGTTCCGCTGGGTGGGGATCCGATGTCCGTTTCGTACGAGCAGCCGAGTTCTATTTCATCAGTAGATCCCATGTCTATTTCATCAGGGAATGCAATGTCCGTTTCGTACGAGCAACTTGGGCCCGAACTTCAGGCCATGCTCTCACAATTACCGAACGAAACTCATTTTCCCGGGTATCAATATCAAAGTGGAGAGCAAGAGACTAGAGCTGCTCTTAGACAAGGTATTAATCATAAATTTAAAAATCTGTTATTTGAAAAAGACGTAAAAATACCTGTAAACTGAACTTTTGACGAAATTTCGTCGGAAGTGATTGGGGACAACTCAGACTCCCCCTCCTCCGATTTCTTCATCATTTACAAGGACCTTGTTGAAGCGAAAGACCGAAGTTTCTGGTTTGAAGCAGCCTACGACTTTATTCAACTTTTATGTTATAGCGAATAATTTCATTATTTTGTTGGCTTTTGCTAACTATATCAATAACGACACTGGGGGTGGTGGCTCGTCGGTGTCAGGAATGAATTGGTTCCAAGGAGTACCTCCCGGCATTAGGGATCCGCCCTTGAAAGAGAGAGTGCCATTGAATTCGTTTTGATCTTTTCTTGTATTATTTATGTTCCTGATGTGAGTCAATTCCCTAAGTGTTTCACGTACCTGCTCATTCGTACTAGATTTTTTTGAATGCGTCTGTAGCCGTGCAGCTAAATCACGGAGGATGGGTTGGGTGGTGGACTGGACATCAAAAGGATTCGAGTTTTTCACTGAACTGGAAGAGGTTCGATTCCTCTTTGATGTTGTTAAGCCAAGAGCGCAAAGCGCATGGAGCAAATAAAGCTCATTAAACATCTAATTTTCTTATTCTTATTTTCTCT